TACTAAAAAATGCTCTATTTTTCCATAGAAATATGTTCGCTCAAGAAAGGCTCCAGAGGATGTTGATCGTAAACGAGAGGCTTGTTTACCGAGAAAAACGAATATGGATTCGCATTCATATACATGAGAATTATATAGAAACAAGAATAATCTTTGATTCTCTTTTGAGAAAAAAAAAGGAATGGATTTCTTTGAACTAACGAGACTATTCGAATTACGATACTCGTGGATAAAAAATCTCAATAAATGCAAAGAGGGAGCATCTTGTATCCAGCAGTTAAGGGTTTGAACCAAGATTTCCAGATGGATAGGGTGGGGTATTAAGATATCTAACACATGATTAAAATGTGATAATTTGTCCTCGAAAAAGGGAAATATTGAATGAATAGATCGTAAATTTTGAGATTTTGCTACTTCTTTTTCTTCCAGGCAAGATACTAATTGCAGGGAGAGTGGAATTTCCATAATGACTGCAAAAGCTTCTGATATGATTTGAGAATCCAAATTCTTACTTTTCCTAACGAATCGATTTTGGTGAAAATCGTTATCCGAAATAATAAAATTAAAAGGGTTCTGTTGATGCATTCGAATAATTAAACGTTTCACAATTAGTGAACTAAATTTATTGTCATAACCTAAATTTGCCATCGATTCGTAAACAGTCGATCCATTTAAACCATGATTATAAGCAAGTACGTAGATAGACTCCTGAAAGAGAAGTGGATATAGGAAGTGTTTTTGTGGAGATCTATCCATTTCTAAATATCCTTGTAATTCCTCCATTTAATTTTAAATTATACTTGAACCAAAGGAATGGGGGATTTCTTGGGTTATCAAATGATACAATACATAGTGCGATACAGTCAAAACAAGGTATATAGTAAGAAAAAAAAAAACAATGGATACCCCGGAGACAAGGAGACCAATCAACAGATACTCTCTTTTTCCATCCCATTTTTTTTTCGTTCGAATTCCACGTTATAGTTCACAAAAGGATGACAAGAAATCATTTATTTTTGCAACCCGATCGCTCTTTTGACTTTGGAAAAAATTAGCTTTTTGTCAGTATACGGTTTCTTCTACACATTCGTCTTTACTCACTCCGTAATAGAGTTAATAATTAGGATTCATAAAAAAGGGAATGCATCATCCACTCGCAGGGGAACCTTTTCCCGCATCAGGTACTAATATATATTTTTAACGTCTAATTAGATCGGGAAATTATTCAAATTCATATTAATTTAATTTTAATAAAAAAAAGCTCGTTGCTTTTTCTTTCCCTATAATTGGAGCCATGGAGCTCTATCCATTTATTCACTTGACCCAAGGGTCAATTTTTTGAGTCCCGTTCCAAGAAAAGAAGCAAAGACAAGATTTTTTGCCCATCCGGTAAGGATGAAGTATTCGAAGTATTCTCTGAGTTCCCCATTGATACGACATGCTATTTTTTCCATTCATTCCCGTTTTGGATCAGTCGTGGTCTTACAAACTCTACCAATGGTATGGACGAATTCGTTGCTTCATCCAAATGTGTAAAAGATCATAGTCGCACTTAAAAGCCGAGTACTCTACCATTGAGTTAGCAACCCGGATAAGATTGTAGATATGATCGGAATAAAAAAGAAATATAATATTAATATTTAATATAATAATAATAATATAATTAATATAATATAATAATATATATATATATAAAACTTTTCTTCTTGTATCGCAGTGAATTTGGTGAACTCATCATTTAAATGAAGTAAATAAACAAACTTATGGACCGTGGAGAAATCGATTTATTTCTCCACGATCAAATTATATTTGTTCGATACAACATTGTCAATATGAATTGAATATTGATAAAACAAAAAAATCTCAAATTGATCAAACCATCAAACCTAAATAATTAAGTAAAGTACTTGTGTTGGATTGGCACTACATAGATAAGAAATGAAGTGTAAACGGGGGAATAAGTTAAGGAAGAAGTAGGAAAAAATATTGAATTTTTTGAATATAGATACAGATACAATAAGCGGGATTGCCCCCTTTGTTTGTTAGGGGAGTACATCCACTAACAAAAAGTGCCCCATTGATGGTAATCCCGGCATTTCGTAGATCCAGTAATTTAATCTATTCACTCGAGATTTTTTTCTATCTGTCTTATATCAATTATAAATCAATTCAATATAGATAGGATTTTTTTTTTCGTTCTATAGCAATGGTGAATTTTTTTTTTCGTTCTATAGCAATGGTGAATAGAGCAAGAAAAAAAGGGATCAGTGGAGAAACAATTACATAAAGCCAGATGCTAGGCACCCCTTTTTGATTCCATTAATTGGACTTTGTTTGATTAACTCGAAGTTCTTTAAAGACCTCCGCCTTCTTTGAAATATCGTGAACAGTTCCTGTAGGTTGAGCGCCCCTTTCAAGGAAATATAGAATAGCAGGAACATTTAAATAAGTTTGATTCTTTATCGGATCGTAAAAACCGACTTTACGAAGATCTCTTCCCTCTCTTCGGGATCGAACATCAATTGCAACGATTCGATAGATGACTCATTGGGATAGATGTATATGAAGAATCCCCCCCCCCTAGAAACGTATAGGAGGTTTTCTCCTCATACGGCTCAAGAAAGAATGATTCGAATTTATGTATATAGTGGCAAATGTATCCAAAAAATTTTGAATTAGACTATAACTATAAATTTGAGTCGTTTTTTATTCTTCTCTCCTGAGAAGAAAAATATCATTCGTACTCATAACTCAAGTTAGGTAATTATCAAAGGCCTAGAGGGGAAATCCTTAAACATTTATTGAGCCGTCTCTAACCCATTTTTTTTTATTTGTCTCACCTAGAATCTATTTCCACATTCTAAATTCTAATCTAGTTCGAGTTGTTGAAACAGTTGAAAAATGGCGTTTACTTGTTCCGGTATCCGTTATCCTTGCTTTGAATCATTGGGTTTAGACATTACTTCGGCGATTCTTAATCGTTTCAAAATGGCAGCAACATACCTTTTATTATTTCTTTCTATTGAAAGAATCGTACGAATGATTGATTCCCCTACGATACAATTTTGGTCAAATATTTTTACCAATTCCGAACTATTTGACTTTTTGGTTTGAACCCCTTTCAAATTTGACCCTTTCGATTTCTATATCGAAGATATACTTACGTTACGAAGTTTTTCCAACCTATTGATTGGTACTAACCCTAGACTCTTCCCCTGATAAATGAATCAATACTTTATACTTTATACTCGAGCTCCATCATGTACTATTTACAACCAATAAAATAGGTTTACTAGTGTAACAGAACAAACTATGTCGAGCCAAGAGCATCTTCACAGATATATAAAATGGTGGATTCCTGCATCCACAACCGACCATGTCCTTCAAGTCGCACGTTGCTTTCTACCACATCGTTTCAAACGAAGTTTTACCATAACATTCCTCTAATTTTGAACCGGTATGCCCGGTATGGAATTGATTCAATATGGAATCATGAATAATCATTGGCTTAATTGCTACCCAGCAGTCCACACCTTCCTTATCTTATATATATGCTTATATATATGATATATGCTTATATATATGCTTATATATATATATGGAAATGGAAGGATAGGTATTTTTTTTTTTTTTTTTCTGGAGAAGTCTCAGCAAGGATTTAACATGATCCTATATTATATTATATGAATGAGACTTTATTATATGAATGAGACTTTCATTTTTCTTTCCATACTTTCTATAATTTTTCTTTCCATACTTTCTATAAAAAGTAAATAGATATATTCGATTTCTATTTTTTTTTTATACATTATACACGTGTCATTGACACTCGATTGCGCTTGTAAGAATGTGAATCGATACGATACGTTTGTGAGAAAGTCAATCAATAAGGAGTATATAATTCATAAAACAATGATTCGAAATCTGAAAGAAACAAAAAAAAATGGAATCACATTGTATCCAATATCCCACTGACTTTTATTAGTGGATTAGGGAGGATGGCTAAAAGTACCTCATCTTTTCTATGAGAGAATCAGTCTGGGACGGAAGGATTCGAACCTCCGAATAACGGGACCAAAACCCGGTGCCTTACCGCTTGGCCACGCCCCATTTAGATTTATATTGGACACAAATAAACACTAACATAGGTATTGGCTGTTCGTCAATTTCAGCCTAAATCCAATATCTATAGAATAGGCGTTGCTAAGATTCGTCATGTGTAGAATGTGTAGATGTAGAATCGAAATGAATTCATTGATCATTACATTCATTGATCATTACATATAATTCAATTAAGATATTGTATGAAAGTATGATTCCTTCTATTCTGATTTAAGAATTGAATCAGATTTAAGAATTGAAGGATTTTTGATTGGGGGAGTTCCAAGAAAAAGGAAGATTTTTGGCAAACCTTCTCTTCTTTCTTTATTTTTCCCTTATATCACGATAAAAATGAAATTATCTCTAAAAACGAAATGTTTGGTATGCTTAATATCTTAAGTTTAATCTCTATCTGTCTTAATTCGGCCCTTCATTCGAGTAGCTTTTTATTCGCCAAATTGCCCGAGACTTATGCCTTTTTGAATCCAATCGTAGATGTTATGCCAGTCATACCCGTACTCTTTTTTCTCTTAGCCCTTGTTTGGCAAGCTGCTGTAAGTTTTCGATGAGATCTTTAATACTAAGAAAGATTCACGATTTCTTCGAAAAAAAAAAAAAAATTTCTAACAAAATTTATAAGAACAATTGATAAGATCAGATAAGTCCTACATTATGAACCCCCAATTCAAACATTGAAATTCTTTATGGGGAGCTGCGATGAATCTGAATCACCTCATTTCCACATTTTGACCCTCAAAGACCTTATTATGGTATGGTACCTCACAATATCTAGGTTGGGCATGATAAGCAAATTTTTATAACTAAGAGATGAATCAGAATCTTATTACAAATAAATTCTGAATTCCTAGAAAAAATTTGCTTTTCTCGAAACGGGGTAT